TTTATACTTTGGTTTATATTATCCGCTTATTTATCTTTTGTTTTTATTCTATTCAAATATAAAACTACGGATTCATTCTATATCACTTCGATTTGGATTGAAAAAACAAAGAAGAGATAAGTAAAATCAAATAGTCTTCTTCACAATATACACATCATGACCAGTATAAGTAATTCCCGAAATCCGAAAAAAGAAACAAACAAAATTTTTTTGATCATACACAATTACATAATATAATTGCCAACAACAATTTATTTCTTTTTAGAGTTTGATGTTGAAAAATTCGCGGATCTAGAAATTCATTTCGGACAATTGAACTTTCTCAAACTGTTTCTTTTTAAGAACCAAAAAGATTTGTGCAAAAATAACAGATGCCAAGAAGAGCAAAAGGCCTTGGACACGTAATGGATCTTGAAGTACTACTTCTGCATCCCCCTGACCAAATCCGCCCACATTAGGATTACTCGTTAATGGTTGATCAAGTTTGATGGATTCGCCCTCAGAAACAAGAAGTTCCGGCCCTGGAGGGATAATATCAACCACTTGACGCCCACCCGATGCCTCCACTATGGTTATTTCGTATCCCCCTTTTTCTTTTCGTATGATTTTGCTTACTATACCTGCTGCTGTAGCATTATAAACATTATTGTTACTCTTGCTCCCGTCGGGATAAATCTGACCCCTTCCTCTGTTCCCACCTACGTATATGGGATATTTTAAGAAGTGAACATCTTTCTTAGTAGCGGGGTCCGGGGAAAGAATAGGAAAGGTGATTTCACTATATTTCTGACCAGGAACAGGACCTATCACAAGAATATTTTTTTTAGTAGGCCGGTAACTTTGAAAAGACAGATTTCCTATCTTTTCTTTAATCTCGGGCGAAATACGATCGGGCGGGGCTAGTTCAAACCCCTCGGGTAAAATAAGAACAGCCCCCACATTCAAAGCGCCTTTTTTACCATTAGCAAGAACTTGTTTCACTTGCAGATCATAGGGAATTCGAACAACTGCTTCAAATACAGTATCCGGAAGTACCGCTTGTGGAACCTCGATATCCACGGGTTTATTAGCTAAATGGCAATTGGCACATACAATACGGCCCGTTGCTTCTCGTGGATTTTCATAACCCTGCTGTGCAAAAATGGGATAGGCATTTGAAATGGGTGCCTGAGTTATTATATATATCATGAGCGATAGGGAAATGGATCGAGTAATCTCTTTCTTTATCGACGAAAAGGTTTTTTTAGTTTGCATGGTCCAATCATTGATCCCGAAATTTTCTACAATAAAATTAGGTAGGTCGCTAGTAGAGTTCCCTATCTATAATTTTGCTATTTACTGAAATAATTTTTCTGAAATATTGGAGAGATCCCTTGGCTGGGTAGAAAGAATAAGTACAATTTTGAGTGTTTTGCTTATGGACAAAGTAACAAATATTATAATTGGGTCGTTCAATAATTTTTCAGTCATTCATTGAATGATAAATCACTACAAGTGAAGGAGATACACGATTTAAATAACGAAAGATCCAATATTTAAAAATTGTATCTAAAATGACTGGAAAGGTAGAAACAAGACCGGATATAATTTGATCATTATGAGCAAATCCAAAATCTTTGTAGACAGAGCCAATCATTAATTCCCAACCGTGGGGCGAATGGAATCCTATACATAAATCAGTTAATAAAAGAATAGAAAAAGCTTTTATTGTGTCGCTTAAGTTATATAGGAATTCTTGAACCCAAGAGTTAAGAATAACAAGTTCTTCATTACCTAGAATAGAATAACCACTTAGAATAACGAAACAGATTATATTTGTCGAGAAGTGTAAAATTGTATGGATACGATCCTCATTGTGCATCTTGATCAATTGGGTCGTTTCTTTGTAGATTTCGACGCGAAGCTTTTGTAAATGCGTTTCTGGGTATTCCTTTATCATTTCCTCCAAACGAAGGAGTTCCTCTAAGTCTATGAATTTTTTTAGAATACTCTTTTCTTGAATATCATTCAAAAAAATTTCGGATTGCCTAATATTCCACCAATTAGTAATCCAAGATTCCAGACTTTTTTTAAATGAGAGAGAGATCCACCAAGGCAAAAATACTATAAATGCAAGATATAGAAGGGAAATGAATACTTTCTTTTTTGCCATTTTTCGTCTGTGAATTTTTGAAGTTTTAATGAACTCACCCCATGCGTCGACTCTATATGATACTAATATTTCTATCAAGCATAAGTTATATCCCAAGTCATCGAGCCCATTAATCTATTGCGAGGTTTTTATTTGTGATGCAGTATAGCGGTTAGGTTAGTCCTTGAATCTAGAAAGAATACAGAAATAGAATAAGAAAGAGCCCACTTCAAATTAATATTAGTTGGATTTCGAGACGAAAGAACTCCCGTTCTATTAAATAAAATATCAAATATTATATTAAAAAAAATTATGGACACAAAAAATTTCGTTTTAGGGTTGCTTCGTATACGTTTACTTTGGCTCGAATAGGCGTTCAGAACAAACTTCCGTTAAGTTATGGTATAGAAAAAAAAGAGGGTTCTTGAGTTTTTTCCCTCTTGCAAAGTATTCATTTTTCAGTTCCTTTTTTCAAAATACTTCAATTGGTACGCGCAAGAAATAGGCCAATTCAGCAGCTTTTTGCTCAATTTCTCGTGGAGTCAAATTCTCATCAGTACGCGTCAAGGGAATGGCCCCCTGGCCTCTGATTTCCATATAAAGGACCCGACGAGCAAAAAGACCCTCTTTATTTTCTATTCTGATGGACTGAATATCTTTCATAAGGAATCGCAGAAATATGCGACGGTTTTTTCCAGGAAATCCCCAACGAAAAATACACACTATGCCCTCTTTTATATCGAATCGATCATAACCGCTACCTACATTCCACGAAATTGTGCACCACAAGTAGGAGCTAATAAAAAGACCCGCGATTCCATAGAAAGACATCACGATCCCCTGCGGAAAAAAATTTATTTGCTGAGAAGGAAATAAAGATATCAAATTCCTACCAAAATAACTGGAGGTTCCAACCAATACAAACCCTAATGAACCTAAAAAAAGAATAAGGGCCCAACCGAAATTACTTATTTTTCGAGATCCCGCTATAAGTTCTATCCATATACGTTCTGATCGCCAACTCATACTCTCACTAGACCTAGTTGCATTTTATTGGAATTGGAAGAATAACAAAAATAAATTTTATTTTACTTTTTTTTTGTTTCCGAAGTAACTCTCATCAACCAGCACTACTATGATGTGAACCTTTTAGAAAAATTCATCGAATTGCTTAGATCCAAACTAAAATAATAACATCTCTTTCATATGATTTCCTATAGATATCCACATATAGATATATTGACTTTCCATTTCCGAAATTCTCCCCGATACCGATCCATTTGAAAATTGTTAGAATTCATTTACCCATATATCATGTTTACACATACATAAGAGCTTAGGCTCGAAAGAAGCCACATGTTATACCATATTCTACTAAATAGATATGGGTGTTATGATCAAAGTCAGTTTTGAAAAAAAAAATGGATAAGAGTTGTCCATATAGTATCTAAAAAATCTTGTTTTTTTGAACATGAAGAGATAAAGAAACCATTGCAATTGCCGGAAATACTAAGCCTACTAAAGGCACAAAAATGGAGGGAAAGTTGTTGAAAGCTATCATTGAATGGGTACCTCGATTTAATATTTGTACCTGTTATTTTTATTTATTGTTTTATATTAATATTTTTTTTTTAACCTTATATTGTTATAAAGATATTTTATATATAATAATTATATTATACTTATATTATATATTATACTAAGTATACCTAAGTGAGTATATACCTAAATAAGGAGTATATAAGTATATGTTTTAATAATTTTTTTTTTACTAAATACCTATAAAAAAAAAATTAATAAAAAAAAAATGTGTAAATAAAAAATATGTAAATAAACGGACTTATTCACCCTTCTACACGTTTCTACACGAAATATATGTATGATAATACACCTTTTTATTATTCATATTATTAGTTATTTTGTGCTCTTGTCTTATAATTTAATAATTTTAATTTTAAAAAATTTATTCCGTTTTATTAAATTAATTAATAAATTAAAAATGAAGACTCTACTCTACAGCTCTACTTAATCTAAGTTTGATTCAAAGGAAAGAAGGCATGTAACCGAAATAATTCACTCAGAACGCCCTTTAAAGGATTACGTGGTACGATTGGATCGAATAAGCCCTTATGGAATAAATATTCAGCCACTTGTGAATCCTCGGGTACTGTCTTATTCAATGTTTGTTCAATTACTCTTTTACCCGCAAATGCAATGTAAGCGTTGGGTTCAGCAATAATGATATCTCCCAACATACCAAAACTAGCCGTCACCCCACCTGTGGTAGGGGATGTAAGGACTGCGACATAAAATAACTTTTTATTTGATTGATAATCGTATAAAGCGGAAGATATTTTAGCCATTTGCATCAAGCTCAAACTTCCTTCTTGCATGCGTGCTCCTCCGGAAGCACACACTAGAATAAGAGGTAAAAGTTTATTGGTAGCATACTCAGCCAAACGTGTGATTTTTTCACCTACTACGGATCCCATACTACCCCCCATAAACTGAAAATCCATAACCCCAATTGCTACGGGAATGCCATTTAATTGACCTGTGCCTGTTTGAACAGCCTCAGTTAATCCTGTATTTTTTTGATAAGAATCAATACGATCCTTATAAGGTTCCTCCTCCGAATGAAATTGAATGGGATCCAGAGAGACCATGTCTTCATTCATAGGATCCCAAGTACCTGGATCAATCGAACTTTCGATTCTATCGAAACTACTCATTTTCAAATGACATCCACACTGTTCACAAATATTCATTTTTGATTTTAAAAATTTCTTATAATTTAATCCATAACAATTTTCGCATTGAATCCACAAATGCCTATATTTTTGAGTTACATTTAAATTATTAGATCTTA